TTTTATCGGGTTAACTAAAAGAGATTAATTACATAAGTTTTAAACGAAAATTTGGATTACTAATAGGTTTTCGTTTTATCTTTTATCCCACCTTCTGAAGAATAAAACATGGGTATTTTTTTTATTTACCTATTGTATCGTTAGAATTTTCTGAAAGGTAACTATCTCAATTTCATATAGAAATTTATATAGAATCCTTGAAAAAGACTTTCCTTCATAAGAAAGAAAAGACTTACTCTCTTTGGGATCTGATGCTACACCGCTGCTCCCTAGTGGATCAACTCTATTACATAAGTGGATTCCTAACTTTTTTCATATCATGACAATGATATAAGTAAGCAGTTCTTATTGTATCGGACCAAAACCCCGCTAATTGATCTTTACGGTGCTTCCTCTATCAATTAGATTCTTTATCCATTTTATCCATAGAATAAAGTATCTAGGCATATCTATTTCTTCATTTGATATGAAGTTTTTTTCTTTGCTACAGCTGATAAAAATCGTTATTTTGAACGATGTATATGTAGAAAGCCTTTTAGTATTTAATGCTTTTTTCTTTTCCTTTCTTTTTTTCTTTTCCTTTCTATAGTAGAGAGAGTCGCACGTAATGACAGATCACGGCCATATTATTAAAAGCTTGGGGTAAGAATGGGTTTCGTTCTAGTGCTCGAAAATAATATTCCAAAGCTTTGGTATGTTCTCCATTACTTGTGTGGATAAGTCCTATATTATAGAGTATATAACTTCGATCATAGGGATCTATTTCTAGTCGCATAGCTTCATAATAATTCTGTAAAGCTTCCGCATAATTTCCTTCGGATTGAGCCGACATCCGTTACGGTCGTCATTCGATTCCACGAATCTCCGTTCCAGAACCGTACGTGAAATTTGCATCTCATACGGCTCCTCCTTTATGTACATAATAAGAATAATAACTTATTAAGACTTAAAATATTCTCATTATAAACTGAGCGGGGCTAGTGTTTTTACAAGAAATCTCTAGCCAACCCTTCTGCAAAAGATTTTTTCTTACCATCAAGCGTGTTAGGATTAGATAGAAATGAAATAGTAACTCCAACAATTTCTTTGTCCTCAACGCTCCCTAATTTACAGGAATTGGTCACTTCAACAATCTTCGACGGTTATACGGGTATCCAAAGTACCAACGAGATGGATGCTTGTTGTCCCAGCCATTCTTGTTAGCCCCAACCCTGATAAGGAGGAAGGGGTTAATCGTTAATAAATAACAAAGTTTTTGTGTTGTTGATTTCTAGGTGTAGTGCTTCTTCCCATATGCCCCCTATTGGTACTAGTGAAGTAGGATTAACCTGTAATATAGAACCTATAGGTGTAACCTTTCGCTCAATACTCCAATCGACAATTGAAGCATCTGAGGCGGCATTACTCGAGGATACACGACAGAAGGAATTGCTCTATTTATAAATTTCACCTTCAACAAGTGTAGATTTCTTTCAGTAATCTTTTTTCTTTCTATCCCAAATCGTGTGTCTTTGGATGATCAAAAAAGAATCAAATCGCACCATCTCTGTAATAAGTAAATGCCTCTTTTTCTCCTGAGGTTGTCGGAATTATTCGTAATAAGATATTGGCTATAATTGAAAAGGTTTTATCAATAAAATTTCCATTTATCTGCGATCTAGGCATAGATAACAATACATTCTAAAATTCTTCATTACCTCTCGTAGGAAAACGCTCCCACAAACAAAGGAATTGGACAGTACGAAATAACATAAAAACAGACTAATAAAATGAAATTATCTTTATTACCTGAACTGTGAAGCAAGGAACTTTCTTTTCTATTTTTATAGTTAGGGTTGATTTGATTGTTCGTACCTATCAAATAATCTAATTATGAATAACTCGCTAATCACTCGGGTTTTGGGCCATAATCATTATGTAGGAGAGATGGCCGAGTGGTTCAAGGCGTAGCATTGGAACTGCTATGTAGGCTTTTGTTTACCGAGGGTTCGAATCCCTCTCTTTCCGTACGTTACCCAATTCACCAATGTTACTGACCATAATGTCTCAAATAAGGGATAATATTATTCTAATAGTTAGACGGTATGGGTTCTCTATCCCTAATTCCTTTGATACAAAAATATTGGAAAGATAAGGAATCTAATTCTCGCTGCCGATCTATTCCTTCGTCGAAAATGAAGTAAGATTGCTCGAACCCTTGTTATTTGAGTGAGTTTTAAGTTTGACGAGAATAATATTCTACCACTAGCAATTCATTTATTTTCAAACCGACCCCCTTACTATCTATTATTTGATTGACTAGTCCTTTATATTGGACTGAGTGAAGAGTCAAATGTTTTGGCAATTCCTCATGAGGAGTTGAATCAATAGAATTTTGAATCAGAGCTCTGGATTTTTTATCATCCTTCGCTGTAATAATATCGCTGGGTTTGCAACGATAACTCGGTATATCTACTATCCGACCATTAACTAAAATATGCCTGTGATTAACTAATTGGCGGGCTCCAGGAATAGTAGAAGCCATGCTCAATCGAAAAAGGATATTATCCAAACGCATTTCAAGTAATTGTAATAAAACCTGACCTGTTGAACCTTTCGCTTTTCCGGCAATACGGACATATTTAAGCAATTGTCGTTCTGTAAGACCATAATGAAAACGCAATTTTTGTTTTTCTTCTAGACGAATACGATATTGGGATCTTTTACCGGAACGTGATTGGTTTCTAAGATCACTTCCAACTCTAGGTCTTTTACTAGTTAGTCCCGGTAAAGCCCCCAGCCGACGTATTTTTTTGAAACGAGGCCCTCGGTAACGCGACATAAAGACTCCTTATTTGAAATTCCATTTTACAGAATAAGTCTAAATTAAAACTAAACTAAATAATAACTAAAGGGAAATATTGTACTACAAAGAATAATGAGATAAATTGTATCAGACTTTGTTATTGTATATATGAAATATATAAATAAAAAAGGATCTTTTCCTTTCTTGATTTGGTCTGTAGAGACCTAATCTAACTCTTCCTTTTTTTTATTCCTAGTTGAAAGTTTCTACGACATAATAAATTGGGGACTCTTTAAAAATGGGTCTTTTCAAAAGTTTTTGATTTCAAAGAGACATTATCAATCATGTAAAAAATCAAACAAATCCATAAAAGCCGGCTATCGGAATCGAACCGATGACCACCGCATTACAAATGCGATGCTCTAACCTCTGAGCTAAGCGGGCTCACATACGCATAAGAAAATTGTACATTTCATAAGAATTTACTAAACTACTTGGATCTTATTTTCCCTAGTAACTATTCAGATTCATTCTTAGCTATTCATAATTCATATTATTATAGCAAAAAGAAATAAAAAAATCGACCGTTCAAGTATTTAATAATGTCGGGTAAAATTATAGTAAAAGAAGAATCTATATGTGGTATATATCTATCTCTATTGAATTGCGGATACAGAAATGATAGAATCATTTCTGATCCCATAAAATGTTTTCCGCAGATAGAGATGAAAGAAGATAGGCAAAAATAGGAGGAAAACATATTCAATATAGGAATCGGCATCTAATGAATTCAAGGGTTCCATTGAAAGAATGAAACGACATCACAATAAGATCCTAATCGAAAAAAAAAAGGGGGGATATGGCGAAATTGGTAGACGCAACGGACTTAATTGTATTGAGCCTTGGTATGGAAACCTACTAAGTGAAAACTTTCAAATTCAGAGAAACCCTGGAATTAAAAATGGGCAATCCTGAGCCAAATCTTCTTTTCCGAAACCAAACCTAAATACAGGGGTTCAAAAAGCGCGAATAAAAAAGGATAGGTGCAGAGACTCAACGGAAGTTGTTCTAACAAATAGAGTTTACTATGTTGCATTGACAAAGGAATCTTTTCATCGAAACTCCAGAAAGGATGAAGGATAAATCTTAATAAACATATGTATACCTACCGAAATAGTATATCAAATGATTAATGACGACTCAAATTTTTATTTTAAAATGAAAGAATTGTTAGGAAGCGATTCCGAGTTGAAGAAAGAATCGACTCTTCATTGATAAAATAAGTGTCACTCCACAGTCTGAGAGATCTTTTGACGAACTGAGATTAATCGGACGAGAATAAAGATAGAGTCCCATTATACATGTCAATACTGACAACAAGGAAATTGATAGTAAAAGGAAAATCCGTCGACTTTAGAAATCATGAGGGTTCAAGTCCCTCTATCCCCAAATCCCCTAAAAAGTCTTATTTGATTACCTAATTCTTTTTCTCATACTCTCGTTTTTTCTTTTCATTAGTGGTTTCAAGCTTGTTATCTTTCTCATTCAGCCTATTATTTTACAAAGAGATCCTATAAAAATTGGATTCTCTTATCACAAACTTAGAAAGTCTAGGGACTGTATAAGACTTTAATAAAAACCCTTTTTAGTAAATACCCTTTCATTTTTTTAATTGACATAGCCTCAAGTCATATAGTAAAATTAGACTGATACGTAGAGGATGGTCGGGATAGCTCAGCTGGTAGAGCAGAGGACTGAAAATCCTCGTGTCACCAGTTCAAATCTGGTTCCTGGCACATGATTTAGTTTTAGAATGGATGCTTTCTTTTATATATGAATAATAATTCATAGGGATCAACAGACATATATTCTATAGCAGGATACCTACGTACCCATCTAGGCGTCTGGAAATATACCCATACATTGTATAGATGAGAAAAGAATAAATTACAATAGTTAAAAGAATCTTTTTTTGTTCGTACCCTGTCTGTTCTCGTTCAAAAGAAAAATATATTAATACTTCATACGTATTTGAAAGGTTAGTTGGTTAAAAGACCCAAAGGTCTACTCTATAGAAATTGTAGGATGGGACTAGAAAAAAGAATTTCAGATACAATACAAATAGAATAAATTCTATCCTATCCCTTTTGATTTCTTTGTAGTTTTTCCGCCTATTATGAATTTATCTAAGTCGTGTGCGCGGTACAAAGTTCAT